CTTTGTTAATGTCCTAGCTTAGTGTAAGATAGAGATAGGCATATCTCATTTTAACAATGACTGAATCAATGAACAAAAGCGGAAGAAACGGAATTTAACCCCCTTTTCTCTTTTCTGAAGGACAAATCACTACCCGAACGAATGCTATCTGTCATATTATTTGTATTTAATAGAATATCGATTTCTATAACTATAATAGATTTATATAGAGAATAGCGATTAGAATGAATGATTCATGAATGACGAATCCAAAAATTCTCTGAAATCGTGAAAAACAGAAAGATCCCTCGGATCTAATCATATCATTCCATTATATTGACAATTTCAAAAAACTGTTCATACTATGATCATAGTATGAGGGCGGTCGGGCAAGTATGCCCCCATCGTCTAGTGGTTCAGGACATCTCTCTTTCAAGGAGGCAGCGGGGATTCGACTTCCCCTGGGGGTAGGGTACTACGAAAGGAAGTTGATCATGGATTACCAATAAGCCTAAAATGGATTCTTCCTGGGTCGATGCCCGAGCGGTTAATGGGGACGGACTGTAAATTCGTTGGCAATATGTCTACGCTGGTTCAAATCCAGCTCGGCCCAATAATTCGCCAATCTACCATGAGATGATATAACCCCCTTGTACTTCAGAAATACCTGATACGGAGGAATAAAAAAAAATAAAATTTTCTGCTATATCCCTTATTTCCCTGGGATTGTAGTTCAATTGGTCAGAGCACCGCCCTGTCAAGGCGGAAGCTGCGGGTTCGAGCCCCGTCAGTCCCGACGGATCCAATAAATACATCAATTCATCTCTCGCTTTTCTTTTTCCATTTCACTTCTATTGTTTGTTTGGGTTTATGACTAATGGAAGTGGGGAGGTGGTCTGATGATACTTCATCAGATGATTGTACAAGGAAGACGTAGGGTAAGTTATAGAAAAGAAAGAACAGAAAAGAATGAGAAATAAAAGAATTCTTGATTGGATCAGGAATCCAATTTTGGATTCGGTATGGATAAAAGATCTGTCTATGTTATACTATTCAATTCTCGACGATGAATTGATTTGATAGCTCAGATATTGTTATTCATGATATTGAATAGGATCAACATCATCGCATCGAGAGGTAATTCATCCATTGAATTTACAGGCGAAAGATTTATCATCTCTATGGGATTAAATCCCGAGTTATTGCGAAGTAAAAAAACGATGAGATTATGGAAGTAAATATTCTCGCATTTATTGCTACTGCACTGTTTATTCTAGTTCCTACTGCTTTTCTACTTATCATTTACGTAAAAACTGTCAGTCAAAATAATTAATTAATTTGAATGAAACTTGACTTCTGAGTTCTTATCAATGATTGAAGAAAAAAAAAATGAAAAGGATTCCAATTTATTGTCTTAAATGAAATGAGTGGACTAGAATTGGCAGTATTCTATGAGATCCAATAGTATTGGTAGAAAGAAATATTCGTATATTTCTTTCTACCATACTATCTATTAGTGTTATTGTAGTGTATAAAGTTGTACTCTATAATAAAGATAGAGGCTTAATATAGATCAATCTACAATATTATCTTCATATATGTCCATATGTGGAATGTACATAGCACCCAATTCTATTTCTTTGCTACATTTATTTATTCCGATCAATCTGAAATAATCGAAAGGGAACTCTTACTCTTATGGTTATGGTTCTAATTCCTAGATTTATTATTATTTCCAATATGAATCCCAATATCCATCGCAAGAATCAAATCAATGAAGGAAAATGGTATGGGCATATATTAATAAAATAACGTAATCTTTTTTTTAGCATTCCTAAAAAGGAATTGATCGAGCCATTGACAAGAGTTCTATGGGAACTTCTTCGGATTTCGAAAAGGAGTAGTAAACCTCACAGATTTTTAACGCTTGAACCATGATATGAAATGAGTCGATAAAGCATAAATCAAATTTCGAAAATAATAAAACAGGCGATAAATACGCAATATGTGACTCGCCCAAGACAAGATCTTATTATGCATAGTATTTTGTTAGACAACCACTATATCTCTATCTATTTTGTTTATCATAGAAAGGGCGTATACACTTAACAGAACGACTTCCTCCTTGAAAAATAATTGAAAAAAGGAAAATAAATAAAAAATAAAAGGGGTCCGTTCTTCCTCATTGTCCATCTATAATTCGGATAAGAGCCCATTTGTTGAAATAGAATAGAAAATTTAGGAAGAATTAGGTTGGAATAAATTTCGTATCATCTGTATCCCTTTTCCTTTCGAAATACAAAGATGGGAATCATTGAAATATTTGTTTGATTGGAAGAGTATTATTCATATAATACCTTATTCCACTAGAATCCACTGGAATTTCGAAATGAAGATATTTTAATTTGAATTAAAAAGTAAAAAAGGATTTGCAGAACGATCTATAAAACAATTAATAGAGTTTAATTCCTCAACTCAATTAGTAGTACTTCTAGAGTCCACTTCTTCCCCATACTACGAG